TACAAACGCTTTTTGACAAGCATTTGCTGCAGGAGTTCGTGTGAACCAAAACCCTATTAATAGATAGGAACACATTCCAACCAATTCCCAAAAAATATAAATTTGTATCAAATTAGAACTAGTAACTAATCCCAACATCGAAGTACTGAAAAAACTCATATAAGCAAAAAATCTCAAGTATCCTTGATCGTGAGCCATATAATTATCACTATAAATAAGAACCATAATTCCAACAGTAGTGATTAACATTGACATAATAGAAGTAAGTGGATCGATCAAGTAGCCGAATTCTAAAGAAAAATCATTATCGAGGGTCCAAGACCATACATATTGATAGATAGAACTACTTTTTATTTGCTGAATAGACAGATTAGTTGAAAAAATCATGACTATACTTAACAATAAAATACTCGAAAAAGCCCACATACGACGGAGATTTTTTGTTGCTGTCGGAAAAAGAAGAAGTCCCACTCCTATTAACATAGGAACTGGAAGTGGAAGGAAAGGTATGATCCACGCATATTGATATGTCTGTTCCATAAAAAAAGTTTTTTAATTCTTAATTAATATTAATTGTTTCCGATTCACCGGATCTTACCTCTTTTTGAAAGGAGTCAATAAAAAAATAAAGATATGCACTAACTTAATAACTTAAATAGAAATAGAATTTTTGAATTTTTATTTCTTTTTATACTTATTCTTTAGAAGTTTCTGCTAAATACTTCAAATATTCAAATCAAGAAGTTACAATTGGTCAAATCATATGAAAAAAGCAGATTAATTACTAGTCTCCTTCGAACTTTCAAATTCAAGTTAAATTAGGCATATTTTTCGCGAATTTGACAAGTTACTAAAAAAAAAAAAAGAATATTCTTTTTTTTTAGTAATAAAAATAGTTTATGCTATTTTCCCATATCTTTCACGCATCTTATGTATTCTTTTTGATTTTAGAATCAAAAATATTATCTAGAAAAGAAATACATAATGAATTGGCAAAGCGCAAATTTCTTTTGAACAATAGATGTCTTTCACATCCAGCTATACCAATGAGTAATCTCTTAATTTTTATTTAAATGGCAGTTCCAAAAAAACGTACTTCTGCATCAAAAAAGCGTATTCGTAAAAATTTTTGGAAAAAGAAGGGGTATTGGGCAGCGTTAAAAGCGTTTTCCTTAGGGAAATCTATTTCTACTGGGAATTCCAAAAGTTTTTTTGTGCAACAAACAAATAAAATAAGTAATAAAACATAACATGTTACAATAATCTGAATCGGTTTGACTCAAAAATTGACTCATTTCTAAAATTCCCGCCTTCCATTCCCTGTTGAGTTAATCAATAGGAAATGGAATTTGTTTCGCTCTTAGAATTAGAATAAGGATTTTTCTCTTTACCGTACTGAATTCAAAAAAAAAAAGAATCCTTTTTTTTTTTGACAAAAAAACATAAGATACGTAATTGTCTTTTTAGTATATTTTCTCAATTCCAAGGTGGGGAGTATTATTTTCCCCATCAGCCTGTTTCTTACAATAATATAAGCAATAATATAAGAATATAAGGTTTTCTTTTTTCTCTAGATCCACGTTTTCTCTATAGAAAGGCGAGTAAAAAATCAAAATCATTGAAACTAATTGATTAAAATTCTAAACCTTTTTGTGCAACTTTCTTCTTTTTGGATTTTCTATGAATTCCTATATAGATTCCTGTATATTTATTGCCATCAATCCACTCAAAAACACTTAACAAATTTTTTTGGATAAATATGTGTCAATTTTTACTGATCCAAAATTTTTTTGTTCATTGATAAAATGGATTTTTTGGTTTCGATGTTTGAAATCAAATAAATGAAAAACAGTTCATTAAAACAAAACAAAAATGTTTTTTTTTTGGGGGGGGTTCTATCCCTTAATTCATAGTTGGACTATCTAGTTTTCCAAGAGTTCAAGTCGAGGAGAGTCTAAAATACACACTAAAACTAAGAGCCTAAATTCAAATAATGAACCTTCAAATACCTATTTGAACGAATTTTTATTCATCAATTTGAATCTTTCCTAAAAAATATTGCAACAATTTAATTCTTAAATCTAGACGATTGCTTATTCATAGGGTATTATAGGGTATTATGAATTCAAGACAAGCCGCTATGGTGAAATTGGTAGACACGCTGCTCTTAGGAAGCAGTGCTAGAGCATCTCGGTTCGAGTCCGAGTGGCGGCATGTCATCTCCTAAAAAAAGTAAATAGATCCTATAATGAATTCAATTTCCGATTTCCTTTTTATAATTATGGGACTCCTTAAAAAAAAATTATGATATTTTCAACTTTAGAGCATATATTAACTCATATTTCTTTTTCGATTGTTTCAATTGTAATTACAATTCATTTCATAACTTTTTTAGTCGATGAAATCGTAAAACTATATGATTCATCCGAAAAGGGGATGATAATGACTTTTTCCTGTATAACAGGATTATTAGTTACTCGTTGGGTTTATTCGGGACATT